AATTTTTCCCATGAAAACCAGGAAAACTTATATAATCATTGGGTTTCCGCCAATGAGCAAAAAAAGTATAACTTGAGCAATGAATTAATAAGTCGAATAAAAACCCTAGAAAAAGAAAAAATATCTGTTACTCCAGATATATTCGAAAAACAGACCAGATTATGCAATGATGAAAATGAACAAGAATACTTGCCAAAAGCATATGATCCTTTTTTGAACGGACCATATCGTGGAACAATAAAAAAATTCTATTCACATACTATAATCATGAATGATTTAATTACTTCTACAGATACAAAAGATTCCACAGAAATCTTTTGGATAAATAAAATTCATGGGCTCTTTTCTATTTTTCATAATTCCCGAGAATTCGAACACGAAAAGAATCCCCTTAATGAAAAATCACCGTTGAATTATATTGTAAATTCCTTAACGTCAATCGATGAATTCTCTTTTGAATCTGTACCTAGTTTTCATTTGAAAAAATCTTCTTCATTGGAAGAAGAAAGAAAAATGAATTCAGAAAGTAAAGCAAAATCTTTGAAATATGTCTTCGATATAATTACAACCAATCCAAATGATCAAACAAGAACTATAAATAAATCTATTGAAGAAGAAATCATTAAAAAGATTCCTCGATGGTCATACAAATTGACTGATGAATTAGAAGAACAGGATGAAGAAAATGAAGAACAACTCAAGGAAGATCATGAAATTCGTTCAAGAAAAGCCAAACGGGTGGTGGTTTATACTGATAAGAATGATAATAGCAATACTAATGTTAATAATATTGATCCAGAGGAGGAGGTGGCTTTGATACGTTACTCGCAACAACCGGATTTTCGTAGGAGTATAATCAAAGGATCTATGCGTGCTCAAAGACGTAAAACAGTTATTTGGGAAATATTTCAAGCAAATGTGCATTCCCCACTTTTTTTGGATCGAATAGATAAAGCGTTTTTTTTTTCTTTTTTTGACATCTATCAAATGATTAATCTTTTTTTTAGGAATTCAGTGAGGAGAAAACCGGAATTACAAATTTCCGATTTTGAGGAAGAAGAGACAAACACTAGGGATAAAAAAGATGAGGAGAAAAAAGAGGAAAATGAACGGATAGCAATATCAGAAACATGGGATAGCATTATATTTATTTTTATATTTTTATATATTTTCTATAATTTCTATAATATAATAAAATATGAATATATAAAAATAAATAAAAATATTGATGCATAAAATAAATACAAGAATAGATAAGAAGAGATTCGTCCACCTCCCATAAATTTGATTCCTTCCCCTATAAAGAAACTCACAATACCAACCCCATTTGTAATTCCATCAATTATATTTTTATCAAAAAACTGAGTTAGTTCGGTTAATACCCTTATACCCATTGCAAAAACCCTAGTATAAAAAATATCTATGTAACCACGATTATATGACCAATTGTATATCCCATTTTGGATTTGGTCTAAGAAAATTCTTTTAGGACCGTTTTTTACAAATGAATTAAGAAAGTCCATATTCTGGAAAAATGAATAAACAGACCCATATAAAATAGATACTATGAATAGTCCGAAAATAGCTATACTTATTGAAAAAATTGCATTTGTAAAAAATTCATACCAATCCACAGAATAACTCAAATTTGGATGGAAAAGGTTTGTTGATGGGGTTAACCATTTTGATAATATATCAAAATCTATTACTCCTTGATCAAAATGAATTCCTATTGATCCAACGAATAAAGTAAATAATACCAATACAAGCAGAGGAAATAACATAGTATTGTCCGATTCGTGAGGATACATGGAAGTGTACTTTTTCTTTTTTTTGAAGGAAGTATTAAAGTATCCTATGCCTTTTTTTAAATTATTATCTATTTTATATGTATCCTTTGAAAAAAAGAATACCGTATTATTCATTATTGATAAAAGTAAATTTCTATTGACTGTTTGAGGTACTTCCTTTCCCCATAGAGATATTGAATAGAACGAGCTATTTTGGGTGCTACTATAATTCTGAAAATGAATGCGCAAATGCCCATCAAAGGTAAGTAAATACACCCGAAACATATAAAATGCGGTTAATCCCGCTGTGAAACAAGCTATTGTTGCGAAAATTGGTGAATACAACCAACTATCATTAAGAATTTCATCTTTGGACCAAAAACAAGCAAGAGGTGGAATACCACAAATAGAAAGTGTACCTAGTAAAAAAGTAGTTCTTGTAATTGGAACATATCTTCTTAGACCCCCCATAAGAATCATATTCTGACTTTTCTCTGGTGAATATCCAACAATAGGTTCCATTGAATGAATAATGGATCCGGATCCCAAAAACAATAAAGCCTTAGAATAGGCATGAGTGATCAAATGGAATAAAGCAGCTCGATAAGAACCTATACCTAGAGCTAACATAATATAACCCAATTGAGACATTGTGGAATAGGCTAAACTTCTTTTTATATCTCTTTGAGCAAGAGCCAAAGTAGCTCCTAATAGTACTGTTATTATACCTATTAAAGAAATAAAATTCATTATGTAAGGTATGGATATAAAAAGAGGAAGAAGTCGAGCTACAAGAAAAATTCCTGCTGCTACCATGGTAGCAGCGTGTATAAGAGCGGAGATAGGAGTGGGTCCTTCCATTGCATCAGCTAACCATACGTGAAGAGGGAATTGAGCGGATTTAGCAATTGCACCAACGAATAATAAGGAGGCAAACAAAGTCGCAAATAAAGAACTGACCCCATTATTGTGAATCAAGTTATTAGTTATTTCGAACACATCTCGAAATTCGAAACTACCTGTTATCCAATAAAGACCTAAAATTCCTAATAATAAACCAAAATCCCCTACACGATTAGTTACAAAAGCTTTTTGACAAGCACTTGCTGCAGTCGGTCGTGTAAACCAAAACCCTATTAATAAATAGGAACACATTCCTACTAGTTCCCAAAAAATATAAATTTGTATCAAATTTGAACTAGTAACTAATCCCAACATAGAAGCATTGAAAAAACTCATATAAGCAAAAAATCTAACATATCCTTGATCATGAGACATATAATTGTCACTATAAATAAGAACCAGGATTCCAACAGTAGTAATTAGTATTGACATAATAGAACTAAGTGGATCAATCAAGTATCCGAACTCTAAGGAAAAATCATTATTGATGGTCCAACACCATAGATATTGGTGGATAGAACTTCCATTTATTTGTTGAATAGATAAATTGGCCGAAAACCCCATAGCTATACTTAAAAGTAAAACACTAGGAAAAGCCCATATACGACGAATATTTTTTGTTGCTGTCGGAATCGGAATAAGTAGAAGCCCAAATCCTATTGACATAGTAACTGGAAGTGGAAGAAAAGGTATTATCCATGCATATTGATATGTATGTTCCATAAGAAAACAAAATTTGATTTTTAATCATTCTACTATTCTAGTCTTAGTAGAATATTCTATTCTGGTAATTTATAGCCATATTATCATATTATATAGTATAGTAAGGAAAAAGAGTTATACCAAAAGGAGTACTTGATTCAAATATGGATACTATGATCGATATTTAATTTAAATAAAATAAAAAGAACCCAGTTATCCTATTTGTTACTTTTTAGATTAGAGTAATTCCCTAATTCCTTCTGAAACTGATTAATTGGATTCCAATCTAATAAGGAAAACTTATGTTTATCAGAAGATACTCTTTACTTCATATAGAACTGAAATACAAAATGACAATGACTAAGGTAAAATACAAAATGACTAAGGTTCTCTTTATTAGGTAATAAAATATCTTGTTTAACACTAGTTTAGTTCGAATTGGAATTTAAATTACGGGCATGACACTCTGAACTTAATCAATTAGGAAAAAAATTCTTTCCTTTCTTCTACTTCTATTCTTATCCTTAGTTTTTCCTTAGTGTTTGTTATATTATATATGTGATATGTTATGCGTACATACGTACATATGCATACATAATTAATATATATACATTACTGTATATACATTAACTACTGTCTAACATAATTAATATATATACATTACTGTATATACATTAACTACTGTCTATATGTATATATTTGTTTTAATATGTAATGTATTTAAAATAGGTTTTTAATGTATTTTTAGGATGTCTTTAAAATAGGTTTTTAATTAAATATGTTTGAAAAATGAAATGCTTTTTTTTAACTATTCTACCACGGAAACGAACACGGAAACGAAAATATATAATAACTAAAAGGACCGATCCATTTTGAACAATACATAATACATGTCTTTCACATGCAACGATAAAATAAAAATGAGTAACCCTTTTTGAATGGCAGTCCCCAAAAAACGTACTTCTATGTCAAAAAAACGTATTCGTAGAAATATTTGGAAGAAAAAAGGATATTTAGCCGCAGTAAAGGCTTTTTCTTTAGCGAAATCGGTTTTTACCGAGCGTTCAAAAAGTTTTTTTGTACAACAAACAAATAATAAAGTCTTGGAATAATCAGAATTGACATACCCGAAGAAGTTCAAATTTTGGAATTTAAGATGAATGATTCACATTAATTAATATATTGAACTCTTCAATTTAAGGTAAGGGGTTAGAACTAGCTGCTCCATTATGTAGATGTGGTAGATGTGGTAGATGTGGTATGTAGAATAAGGGTGTGTATATTAAATTCTGAGTATTTTTTTCTATCTAGCTTTCACAATAGAAATTTTTTTTTCTATTGTGAAAGGTAGAGTATGATTGGGATAGAAATGAAAATTTGTTATATGCATGAAAATTTGTTATATGCATGAAAATTTGTTATATGCCTAACTAAAAACCAAAAAACTAATTAGTTTGGTAAATCTTATAGTTTGGTAAATCTTACCATTACATATATATATATCATGATATCATGAAGAGTTATATATGATGAAGAGTATTACTACTTTAATAATACTAAAATACTAAGGTAAGGTATCCAAATCATTAGAAAATTCAAAATTTGATTTAGTGATGAAATTCTTATACATTATACATATAAAATCCTAGTTATTTAATCATGGATTCAAATAGGATAAATAAAAAACGAATCACAAAAATGGAAAAGTGACAATTCTTAGTTCTATACCCCGACCAATAACGAAACTATGGAGTTCCAACTGTTTTGGGAAAACAGAGTTTCTAGTATACAAAAGTTAATTATGAAAACTGAACTTACAAAGATACTAACTAAAGATTATTTTATTCAATGAAGATTCAAATATGAATTTAAATAAATCTTTAGTTTTAGTTATCGATTCTAATGTTATATTATATTGAATCGTTGAATCTCGACGATTCGCCATAAATTGACTATTATTATTTATTGACTATTATTATTTCAAGTAAGCCGCCATGGTGAAATCGGTAGACACGCTGCTCTTAGGAAGCAGTGCTAGAGCATCTCGGTTCGAGTCCGAGTGGCGGCATCCTATAAAAAAATCCTCTAAAAAAGACACAAAGAATCCAATCCTATAATGTATTCAATTCCCGATTTCAATTATCTAATGAGACCCCCTTTATGATATTTACGACTTTAGAACATATATTAACCCATATCTCTTTTTCGATAATTTCAATTGTGATTACGATTCATTTGATGACCTTATTAGTGCAGGAAATCGTAGGATTGCGTGATTCATCGGAAAAGGGTATGATAGCTACTTTTTTCTCTATAACAGGATTTTTAGTTTCTCGTTGGATTTCTTCGGGACATTTTCCGTTAAGTAATTTATACGAGTCATTAATTTTCCTTTCGTGTAGTTTCTCCATTATTCATATGATTTCCAAGATAGGGAACCAAAAAAATGATTTAAGCACAATAACCGCACCAAGTACTATTTTTACACAAGGCTTTGCCACGTCAGGTCTTTTAACTGAAATGCATCAATCCGCAATATTAGTACCTGCTCTACAATCTCAGTGGTTAATGATGCACGTAAGTATGATGTTATTAAGCTATGCAGCTCTTTTATGCGGATCATTATTATCAATCGCTCTTCTAATCATTACATTTAGAAAAAACATCGATATTTTTTGTAAAAGTAAAGGCAATACTTTCTTAAAAAATGCATTTTTCTTTGGTGAGATTCAATATTTGAATGAAAAAAGTGTTTTTAAAAACACCCTTTTTCATTCATTTCGAAATTTTTATAAATATCAATTAACTCAACGTTTGGATTATTGGAGTTATCGTGTCATTAGTTTAGGATTTACCTTTTTAACCATAGGCATTCTTTGTGGAGCAGTATGGGCTAATGAGGCATGGGGATCTTATTGGAATTGGGACCCCAAGGAAACTTGGGCATTTATTACTTGGACCATATTCGCGATTTATTTACATATTAGAACTAGAACAAATCAAAATTTGGAAGGTACGAATTCAGCACTTGTGGCTTCTATAGGATTTCTTATAATTTGGATATGTTATTTCGGAATCAATCTATTAGGGATAGGTCTACATAGTTATGGTTCATTCACATTAACATCTACTTGAATAAACTACACGAATAACTAATTCACTAATTCAATAAACTACATAAAATAACGAATAAATAAGAACAGGGCATCGTCCCTATATTATTTATACTTAAAATATACTAATATATATATATAATATATAAAATTATATAATATATAAAATATAAAATGTAAAAAATGTAAAAAATGTAAAAAAAAATGTAAAATAATAATATAAAATAATAAAATATAAAATAAAAAGAAAATAAAAAAACATTCTATTTATATTTATATAAAATTATATAATATAAAAAAAAATATATCAAAAATATATCAAAATATATAAAATAAAGATAAAATAAAATTAAGATAAAAAGATAATAAGATAATGATAATATAGATAAAGTATATATATATAAAGATAAAGAAAGCTTTTTGTTTGTGCAAGTTTTTTGAGAACCGTTTGAACAAGGAATGGTTCAAACGGTTCTCAAAAAACTCGAAATGCATCTCATTACAATTCTAATTCATTTTGTTCTTTTGCATTGTACAGCGAACGATTTTAAAAATCTGAAAATCAAAGACAAAACAAAAAATTCTATTTCTTTTCTGTATCATTAATGAAAGACTATCGATGAAAGTAATTAGATAGTATAACTTGGGCCCTGTCAACTGATAGCGAGAGAACGAAATCGGGATAAATACCAATTCCTATTACAGGTAAAAAGATACAGATTGAAACAAATAGTTCTCGTGGTCCAGAATCCGCAAAATTGGAGTTTGGAACATTGAATAGTTTGTATCCATAGAACATCTGACGTAACATAGATAATAAATAAATAGGAGTTAATATCATTCCAATTGCCATTACAAAAGTAATTAGCATTTTTGGCATTAAAAAATATTTTTGACTAGTAATTATTCCAAAAAATACTAATGATTCTGCAACAAAACCACTCATTCCTGGCAATGCAAGAGAAGCCATCGAAAAACTACTGAACATGGTAAATAGTTTTGGCATTGGGATCGATACCCCCCCCATTTCGTCGAGATAAACAAGACGTATTCTATCACAAGTCGTTCCCGCCAAGAAAAAAAGTGCAGCACCAATAAATCCATGAGAAAGTATTTGTAAAATGGCACCGTTGAATCCCATTCCGGTTATAGAACCAATTCCTATAATTATGAAACCCATGTGAGATACAGAGGAATAGGCTATTCTCTTTTTTAAATTCCGTTGACCGAGAGAGGTTGAAGCTGCATAGATTATTTGAATCGTTCCCACTATTACTAACCAAGGAGAAAATATAGAATGAGCGTGGGGTAATAATTCCATATTGATCCGAATAAGTCCATATGCTCCCATTTTTAATAAAATTCCAGCTAGAAGCATACATGTACTGTAATGTGCTTCTCCATGGGTATCTGGTAACCAGGTATGTAGGGGTATAATCGGTGATTTGACAGCATAAGCAATAAGGAAACCAAAATATAATATCATTTCCAATGCCGCAGGATATGATTGGTTAGCTAATCTTTCAAAATCCAATGTGGGTTCATTAGGGCCATATAAACCCATACCTAAAATTGCTATTAAGAGAAAAATGGAACCCCCCGCAGTGTACAAAATAAACTTTGTAGCCGAGTAGAGACGTTTCTTTCCTCCCCACATGGATAAAAGTAAATAAACAGGAATTAATTCTAACTCCCACATCATGAAAAAAAGTAAAAGGTCTCGAGAAGAAAATGATCCTATTTGACCGCTGTACATTGCTAGCATGAGGAAATGGAACAATTGCGAATTTCGAGTAACTGGCCAAGCCGCTAAGGTAGCTAAAGTAGTGATAAATCCTGTCAATAAAATGGGTCCTATGGAAAGTCCATCGATTCCCAGCCTCCAGTGAAAATCAAAAATATCTATCCATTTAAAATCTTCTTCCAATTGGATTAATGGATCGTCCAATTGAAAATGATAACAGAATACATATGTCGTTAAAAGGAGTTCTAATAAGCATATACATATAGTATACCATCTAACCATCTTATTTCCTCTATGAGGAAGAAAAAAAATGGAAGAGCCGACGAATATCGGCAAAACAACAAGTATTGTTAACCAAGGTAAATAACTCGTGATAAATACAAAATACATTTTGACCAGAAAAACCCGTGCTCGGAATACAATAATATATTTTATCTTATCGAGTTCGAGTACGGGCTTTTATCGGTAAAGAGGAATCAAACGATTCAAGTAGATTTTTTTGTAACCTATCAATAAGATAGACCCATGCTGCGAGTTGTTTCATGCCATAAATAAACACGGACACTCAGAAAATCCGTTGGGCAAGCGGATTCACATCTTTTACAACCCACACAGTCCTCGGTTCTTGGCGCGGAAGCAATTTGCTTAGCTTTACATCCGTCCCAAGGTATCATTTCCAATACATCTGTAGGGCAGGCTCGTACACATTGAGTACATCCTATACATGTATCATAAATTTTTACTGAATGTGACATTGGATCTATAAATTCCAGGTTTTAACATCAAAAATTTGCAATCTGGTATTAGTTTAGTATTTATATTGTATTGTAGACACCAGACGAAGCAGTGGTTTATCAAAATTTGAAAAATCAATATATTTCTAAATTTGTTCATGAGAAAAACCCAAGAGACTTTGATTTCCGTTTCCAAAATTATGATCATACGAGTCGCGTGTGTGAATTCAAATTGGACAACAAAACAAATTGATCAATCATTCAAATCAATATTTCAATATGTCAATATGAATATATATTTTACTATAATATTAATTCTATAATTCCTATAATATTAATTCTATAATTCTATAATCTATAATTCTATAATATTCTATAATATAATAATATAATATAATAATAATATAATATAATAGAAAATATTATAAATATAATAATAATAATATTAATTCTATAATTCTATAATATAATAGATAATATAATAATAATAAATAGATAATATAATAGAAAATATTATAGAAGAAAATATTATAGAAAATATTATAAATATAATAATAATAATAATGGAATATTATAATTATTAATTATTATAATATAAAATATATTATAATATAAAATAGAATATCAAATATAACAAATATAAATATAATATATATTATATTATTAAAATAGAATATCTAAATTAACTATTATATAATATCTAAAATAGATATTATATAATAGTTATAATAGTGTAAATCATATAATAGTGTAAATCATATAATAGCCTAAATCATATATTATATTGTAAATATTGTATATATTGTAAATATTGTAAATTATGATACAATCAAATTGATTAAATAAAATAAATAAAAATGAAATAAAAAAAAAAATGAATAAAATACATAATTATTACAAGAAAATTCATAATATGAATGAAAGAATAGAAAAATATCCCAATTTCTATTTTACTTTATTATGTTGTATAATGTCTTGATTTATATGATCATTATAACTGATATGATCATTATAACTGATTATTCAATATATAATCATGATAATGATAACTGATTATTCATTCAATATATAATCATGATAATGATAACTAATTATTCAACAAATTCGATTGATTGATACGAGTTGATTTTCGGTTTCGATGAATCGACGAAACAATAGCTAGCCCAATAGCTGCTTCAGCAGCTGCAACGGCTATAATAAAGATTGAAAAAATGTTTCCTTTTAATTGGCGACTATCAAATAGATCAGAAAATGTTACGAGATTGATATTAACTGAATTTAGTATAAGCTCAAGACACATAAGTGCTCTAACCACGTTTCGACTTGTGATCAATCCATAGAGACCAATAGAAAATAAATAGACACTCAAAAAAAGTACATGCTCCAACATCATTGACTAACTCCTTATCAATCTCGATGCATTTCAATATCAACAATTCAAGCGATTCGATTAATTAGACTAGAAGAAACAATTACCGAATAAAAATAAAAGAAAGTAAACGGATTTAACTAAAACCCTTAAACTTTTCTATTATTTATTTCGAATTTTCGAAATCTTTTTTAATTCTTTTAAAATAAAAATTCGAAGTATTTATTTATTGGCGAGCCATAGTAATTGCACCTATCAAAGAAACTAAAAGAATTATAGAAATTAGTTCAAAGGGAAGATAAAAATCTGTTGATAAACGAATCCCAATTTGTTGAACGTTACTTATTAGGTCCTGTTCTATAATCTGGTTTAATTTTGTAGTCCAAATAATTCCGTACCATGACGTATCTGTTATAATAGTAATTAGTGAAAAAAGAATACTTGTACAAACCAGTGAAGTGACTCCATCCCCAACGGTCGAAAAATACGAATCATTGGAATATTCTGAACCATTCATGAACATTACCGCAAATAGGATTAAGACATTTATGGCTCCCACATAAATAAGGAGTTGTGCTGCAGCTACAAAAAGAGAGTTCGATAGAATATAGAATAAGGATATACAAAAAAGAACCAATCCCAATGAAAAAGCGGAATAAATAGGATTGGTAAGTAATACTACCCCCAGACCTCCTAATAGAAGAACTGATCCCAGAAATACTATAAGAATATCATGTATTGGTCCAGGTAAATCCATTATGTAAAAAATAAATAAATAAATTAAATCATGACCTTACTAAATGGTCCAGGAAAGGAAAAAGGGGTTATTCCATTTTTATTGTATATGATACGTTCCTTATTGAATTAAATCTTAATATGGATTAATTTCATATATTTCATATATTAATTATAAATTAATAATTATATATTTCATATATAGATATAATTATTGGGCCAATCCTACTTAATTGGGCCAATCCTACTTACTTTTTATCCAAAAGAATAAAGAAAAAGTAGTTGAAATTGTATAGTTCGAAATTTTCGCGAATATTATCAGTTTAAATCAAAGAGTAATTCTTAACAATCAATAGTTACTAGTTATTATTTTTAGTTATTCCCCGCTCCCCGATATATCAAAAAATCTTTTTATTTTAGTAATTGGTAATCGTTCTTGAATCAAAGGGTTTATCTTTATCTATTTTGATTTGAGTCGAGTTCATAACTGTTTGAATTGTGTAATCTCCAATTATTGACATTGGTAACCGACCCAAAGCGATTTGATTATAATTCAATTCGTGACGATCATAAGTAGAAAGTTCATATTCTTCAGTCATTGATAAACAATTTGTTGGACAATACTCGACACAGTTACCACAAAATATACAAACTCCGAAATCCATACTATAATTAAGCAATTGTTTCTTTTTCATATTTCTTTCCAATCTCCAATCAACAACGGGTAGATCTATTGGGCATACACGAACACATACTTCACAAACAATACATTTATCAAATTCAAAGTGAATTCGACCGCGAAAACGCTCTGACGTAATTGATTTTTCATAAGGATATTGAATAGTTATAGGTAAACGGTTTGTGTGGCATAAAGTAATTATGAAACTTTGACCAATGTACCTTGCAGCTCGTATTGTTTGTTGACCATAATTCATGAACCCAGTTACCATGGGGAACATATTGTAGATATCCATAAATAAATTGATTGATGTTTCTTTCTCTTGTTTGTTTCTTTCTCTTGTTTGAAAGAGGTTATGAATCTAGAATATTGGTATCGTATTCGGTTATTTTATTTATAATGAAACAAGTTGGGAAGAAGTTGTCAATAATAGATTACCTAAAGAAATAGGTAAAAGAAATTTCCACCCAAGATTTAATAGCTGGTCCATTCTCATCCTAGGTAAAGTCCATCTTGTTGTGATAGAAATGAACAGAAACAAATAAGCTTTAGCTAATGTAATAAAGATACCAATTGTCATTCCAAAGACTCCAGCTATTTTTTTTATTTCGAAAAGCTCAGGAACAGATATGTACGGAATAGAGAAATTCCACCCACCTAAGTAAAGAACCGTTACAAATAATGAAGAAACTAATAAATTTAGGTAAGAAGCAAGATAAAATAAACCAAATCGGATACCTGAATATTCGGTTTGATAACCTGCTACTAATTCTTCCTCTGCTTCTGGTAAATCAAAGGGCAATCTCTCACATTCAGCTAGAGAAGAAATTATGAAAATTAGAAATCCTATGGGCTGACGCCACAGATTCCACCCCCAAAAGCCATATTTAAACTGTGTTTCAACTATATCAACTGCACTTGAACTGTTAGATAATTATAGTCGATAATAACATCACTGTTCCCATCGCTATTCCAAAACCGTACATGAGACCTCAGCTTCATACGGCTCCTCTATGGCCACAAAAAATGTAAGGACTGCTTCGGTATTATCACCCCCTTTTGGGGAGAATAAAGATATATCAGAGAGTCCAAACCAATGGAATTCCGTTCGCTAAAATAAAAAAAAAAAGTGCTTCGGAATTCATCTCATCCCTTATAATATAATCAAAATCAAAGTGTATTTTTCTTTGTTCGGTAATAACTTAACCCTCAATAAAATACTTGTCATATCTTTAAACATCCAAAATCAAAAATTTAAAGAATGGGAGGAATTTTGTTCATGAATGGTGATAAGAATTCCATCCAAATGGACGGATATGAATGGAAAAAAAGAATAAATAAAGATCCTTTTTTTCATTCGATTATTACATTCTATTTCTTTTGTTCCTGTTCTTCTATCTCAGAAGAGGGTACTTTGAAAAAATAAATAAATAAAGGATTAATTCGTTCTGGATAGTTATTTCTTTAATCAGTGAATAGGAGCATACTCTAGATCGGAATCGTAGGGAAGTACTGTTTGATCATTTCTACCAACTTAAAACCCCTATTTTGATTCGTTTTATTTTTATGCAGAAATATCTCTTTTTTTGATACCTTACATTATCTCCATTACTAATCCTTTGTGCACTTTTGTGTTCCTAACTGTCCACTGATTTTTGATTGATCTACGACATATTAATAAATACAAGACAGTAATGAAAACTCCATACAGTACAGTTGATCTTTTACACCCGCTTCAAGATATGATGACTAATGAAAGAATCTCAATCTTGGGGTAAACAGTTTACACTGCTTATGTTTACTTCAACTTTATTCTTGTACATATGAAATGAGATTTTTTCTTCTTACTGCAAATTTCTAAGTTGTTTTGTTTCACTCATATAACTATCCGGTTTAACTCATTGACCCGAATGATGAATAAAAAAATATCTATTCAATCCATTCAACTTCTTTCCTTTACTTCTAGGAACGAAGAACGAAGTATAAAGTTCATCTTCAACGAATCACACGTAGAGATATTGATAACACACATAGAGTTAATGGTATTTCATAACTAATAGATTGAGCAGCAGCTCGCAGACCACCTGAAAAGGAATATTTATTATTCGATCCATATCCTGACATAAGAAGTCCAATAGGAGCAATACTTGAAATGGCGATCCATAAAGAAACACCTATACTGAGATCGGCTAAAACGAGGCGATACCCAAAAGGAATTACTAAATAACTTAGTAGAATTGATATGACCACTATAGACGGTCCAATACTAAACAAACGAACATTTCCTCTAGACGGGAGAAGGTCCTCTTTAAAAACTAGTTTAGTTCCATCCGCCAGAGCTTGAAGAATTCCCAAGGGGCCAGCATATTCAGGCCCAATACGTTGTTGTATCGCTGCCGATATTTCTCTTTCTAACCACACAATTACTAGTACCCCTATTGTAATTCCTAATATAAGGGTCAAAATAGGTACAAAGATCCATATGAGTCCATATACCTCTTTTAAGGATTCCGATGTAGAAAAAGAATTGATAGTTTGTACTTCTGTGGTATCAATTATCATTTCAACGATCAACTTCTCCCATAATGATATCTATACTACCTAGTATCGTCATGATATCAGCCAATTTCATTCTTTTAACTAGTTGAGGAAGAATTTGCAAATTTATAAAGCCGGGTGGACGAATTTTCCATCTCCAAGGGAAAACGCTATTATCTCCTATCAAATAAATTCCTAATTCCCCTTTTGGGGCTTCTACTCTCACGTAAAGTTCTTGTTTTGACAATTCAAAATTGGGTGAAGGTTTTTTACTAATAAATCTATATTCAAAATCATTCCATTCGGAATTTTTTGTTCTATCAAAACGTCGGACTTCTAAATTTTCATAGGGTCCTCCAGGAATTCCTTCTAGAGCCTGTTGAATAATTTTTATGGATTCCCTCATTTCACCGATTCGTACTAAATAACGAGCCAATGAATCTCCTTCTTTTTGCCATTGGATTTGCCAATCGAATTCATTGTAACACTCATAATTATCAATTTTACGAAGATCCCATTGTGTTCCAGAAGCTCGTAACATCGGTCCTGATAAACCCCAATTTATTGCTTCCTCTCCACCAATAATGCCCACCCCTTCGACCCGCTCCAAAAAAATGGGATTTCGCGTAATAAGTTTTTGATATTCAATAATTCCTCCCCCAAAATAATTGCAAAAATCTAAACATTTATCTATCCAGCCATAAGGTAGATCAGCAGCTACTCCTCCTATGCGGAAATAATTATGCATCATTCGCATGCCTGTGGCGGCTTCGAATAAATCATATATCAATTCCCTCTCTCTGAAAATATAGAAAAAGGGAGTCTGCGCGCCGATATCCGCCATAAAAGGTCCAAGCCATAACAAATGAGAAGCTATACGACTCAGCTCCAACATAATGACTCTGATATAACTAGCTCTTTTAGGTATTTGAACATTTTCGAGTTGTTCTGGTGCATTTACCGTTATTGCTTCTGTGAACATAGTAGCTAAATAATCCCAACGTGTTACATAAGGCAAATATTGTATAATTGTTCGATTTTCTGCTATTTTTTCCATCCCCCTGTGTAAATAGCCCAATATGGGTTCACAATCAATAACATCTTCACCATCGAGAGTAACGATCAGTCGAAGAACACCATGCATTGATGGGTGGTGAGGACCCATATTAACTATCATGAAATCTTGTTTTGTAGCCGGTACAGTCATATCTTTTCTTCCTTAATTCATTATTTCATGAATTCCTGAGGTTCATCAAAATGAAAAATCTAATAACTACTAATTCAAACGATGAAATTAGCGATTTGGGGGCTCCCGAATATCCAACTGATCAATTAATTTCTTATAACGCACTCCATTTTTCTTTGACAAATAAGCCAGCATACGTCGACGTTTTCCCAGAATTTTTTGTAGACCCCTTTGTGATAAAAAGTCTCTTTTGTGCAATTCCAAATGTGAAGTAAGTCTTCGTATCTTATTGGTGAAACTAAATATTTGAAATTCAACAGAACCCTTGTTTTCTTCTTTTTCTTCTTGTGTAAGTGTAATAAGTGAAATGAATGAATTTTTTACCATAAAACTTTTTTCTCTTTTTTTCTTTTCCATGGATTTTACCGATCAGGAAATAATTATTATATTATGTTATGTTTATGTCAATTTTTTTTTGAATCTTAATTTAATCTAGTACACACAAAAATTTAGATTTATTGGTTTCCATTAGATTTATTCGTTTCCATATAGTTTTTTGTTTTTATTTGATTCTATTTCTATCCAAATCAAATTGAAATTTCAATTTGATTTGGATAGAAAAGAAAAAGATAATACATTTCTGTATTTAGGAAAGAGAATGATTTCTTTGCACCTAAAAATAAAAAGATTCTGTTCTGTAGATTTCTTTCTAGATTCAATTGAATTGATCCCCCACCCCAGTAACTACGTATCGTGTACCAGAATATAACACACCATATGCGTACATCTTTCGCTTTTCATCTACCGAAAATGGCATGTGATATGTTATATATATATATAGTTTATATAATAGAATTGTTATAAATAGTTTGTTATAAATAGTTATAGTTATAAATAGGTATATATAATATTATATATAATATAATAAATTAAATATATAGTTAATATATATAATGAATAGTTATAGTTATATATAATATATATAGTACATATGATATATAATATAGTATACTATTAAATAATTCTAAATTCTAAATCGTGGATACATATGTATCCTTGACATACTGAAACGACTACCATTATTGGTATCAAACCAATAGCGATTCAGACAAGCTAAATCTTCTAATCGGTAATTGGGCCAAAGAAAAAACTTACATTTAATGAGTTTATTTGGATCTGTATTAAGACGTTTGTCCTCATTCAAAAATTGTGCAGAGTTTTTTATGTTGTTTTCATTACAAAATACTGGATTTCTATTCACAACATTCCAATTATGAGAGTTGAAACAAATTAGAATTCTCAATTCTCTACGACGTTTAGGAGATAGAATATTTTCAGGAACAAGGAAATCATAATAATCTTGATAACCATTCACAAACATATTGCCATGGGGTCCAGTGGATTTATTATTCTTATCGACATATCTTTTTTTTATGTATTTTCTATTAATTTGATGTTTACTCTTATTGACCAATGAAATACCTATGGTTTGATATATAATGAATTTTCCATCCCTTCTTAGAGATAGACGAATTGGTTCGATAATAAATATTCCTTTTTTTATCAATTGCGTAAGAGCTAGATCTTTCTGAATCAGCATTACATCCAGATGCATCTCTCTTCTTTGAATCGAGGATATAGCAATTTCCCTTGGATTTATTAATCTAAGTAGGAGACAATATACTTTGATATTATTGGTCATTTTTTGATTCAAGGGGTTATCCCATCTTAATTGAAAAATAAAATATTTTTTGAGGAACAAATCTAGTTCTCTTTCCTTGTTTTTCTTGGATTGTTTTTTCTTTTTACCCTTTTTAATGTCTGGTCTCGTGTAATCCTCTTGAGGATATTTCTTTTGGCTTTCTTTTCGTAGATCTGATACAAATACAAGATTTGCCTCTTCTTTTTTTTCTTGGTTGGAATTTGTAAATTCTATTTTTATAGAATCTTTGATGTTTTTATTTTGACTAATATTTTTTTCATTTTCATAATAATAAATATTAGAAAAAAGTAATTTGATTGGTATGATCCACGGTTTCATCTTATATGCATCAAAAGGTAACACAAATTCTGGGAAGAACAAAAGTTCTAGATTTGATGTAGTACAATAAACTCTTTCTCGATTCATTCCTATCCAATCCATTTTTTTTTTTTGATTGGATAGATTGATTTCTTGCTGAATCGTAAGAAAAAAAAGATCTTTTTTTTTCCATTTTTTAATATTCATAATTTTTTTTTTAGTCTTAGTATTTTTATCAATTTTGGTACCGATATGCATATTAGTCCATTCCTTAATATTTATATTGTTTCTAAGGTTAAAATGAAGAATTCTACAATCAAAATATTTTCTATCCAGATTTTTATGCGTATCAATTTCTTCTAGATAATCACGAATAACCATATTTACCAATACATAAAACAATTGGGGTTTCCGTGTGTTGAAATTTGGAATTTCTTGTAGTTGTAATTTTGGTTCATAAATATATAATTCCTTACTATCCCCATAATTTATATATTCATGTGATAAAAAATCATATTTGTAGTGTTTTTTAAATTTTTCTTTTTGATTCGTCAATAAATCCACTTCTTTTTTATATGAATACAATTTTATTGATTCTTTATTTTGAATTATACAATGTTGATTGATTCTATTTTGCCATTTTTTCGGTACTAATCGAGACCATTTGCTCTGAGATAAATTGTATGGATAATGACTCTTTAACCAGTTTTTCCATTCATTTATTCCAGACTTATAAATTTTCTTATGCATTGATTTGGAATCAAATATTCCTCGTGTTATACAATAATGCTTTATCTTATCCTTAATAAAAGGATGGGTATCGCGATATTGAAGTACAGATCTCAAGTGATGGTTGTTAAGTAATTGGGTTTGTGATAATTTGTAAAATACATAGGCTTGGGACAAGAAAGATAAGTCGTAATAAGTATTTGAATTATTACTAATATTAGGATTAGAAAAGGACTTATTTATAGTCGAAATAAGGTTCATTGTATTTTGATCTGTTTCATCAATTCCTTCTTGATTTCTTTCATCGTTATAAATGTATTCATTGATAATTTTTTTTGTTGAAAGTTGTGCCTTACAAATCATAACTATACATAATAAGATAGCCATGCATATTTTTTCAATAAAAGATTTCATAAAATAATGTGATTTATGTATTAATCTTAATTGGGTATTTTTTCTTTTGAATATCTCCCAAATATGATTCTGTAATTCCAGTCTTTTATGATCATAGACTGGAACTATTTTCTTCTTATCTTTTGTGATTCCTTCTATTTGATTCTTGATTGTGATTGTCTTATCAGCAAGATCTTTCATTTCATTTTCTATGAGTAAATAATTTGTCCAATTTATGGATCGAATTTGAATGGTTGATTCATGAATAATCTTATTATTATCTTTTGAACCTTTTGCATTTTCATTTGGTTCATATACTTTCACCTTCCTCAATTCAAATAAAGAAATTGAGTTCATTTTTTGAAGTTTCTTCATTATTCGTTTTAGAACTAGAACTATTTTGATAGCCCATCTTGTGTTTTCTTTTGAAACTTTTAGAGCTAGAAAATAGTTCTTTTTCACTTTTCTAATTTTTTTTTTGAATTCTTTATATATGGGTAAAAAAAAAGAAGGTTGTTTTCGGGAAGAACCAAAGGGGACTTCCGTTTCCATTCCAAAAATTGTTAAAAAACAAAATTTTTTTGTTTTTCCTTTTTTTTTTTTTATTGGATCTTCATCATGATCATGGACTCGTATTTTAGATCTTCGCCAAGGTTTTAAACGGAAAGGAAATAAAATCTTTATCTGAATACCATCTGTTAACCAATTTTGGGGAAATTCTGTTTCTGATAGTTGAACGCCATTATAGGTACATTTAATATGTATTTCTCTATTCCATTCCTTCAAATCCTTATACCACTCGGGAAATTGGAATAATAACATACGTCCAATATTTTTAGCTACTATCAATGAAGGCAATACAATATATTTTCTAAGAAAAGATTGAGTTACCAGCATAAAACCTCTTATTGCTTGAGCAAATATAATGCTATCCCATGTTTCTGATATTGCTATCCGTTCATTTTCCTCTTTTTTCTCCTCATCTTTTTTATCCCTAGTGTTTGTCTCTTCTTCCTCAAAATCGGAAATTTGTAATTCCGGTTTTCTCCTCACTGAATTCCTAAAAAAAAGATTAATCATTTGATAGATGTCAAAAAAAGAAAAAAAAAACGCTTTATCTATTCGATCCAAAAAAAGTGGGGAATGCACATTTGCTTGAAATATTTCCCAAATAACTGTTTTACGTCTTTGAGCACGCATAGATCCTTTGATTATACTCCTACGAAAATCCGGTTGTTGCGAGTAACGTATCAAAGCCACCTCCTCCTCTGGATCAATATTATTAACATTAGTATTGCTATTATCATTCTTATCAGTATAAACCACCACCCGTTTGGCTTTTCTTGAACGAATTTCATGATCTTC